GCCTCGGACCAATCAATCGAATATTGATTAATACGTAATCGATCGAACACTACTTGAAAACGGTTCTTCTGTTCAAAAACGAAATGTTCCAAATGTTCCTGGAAATTCTTGCTCCCATTGGACCATTTGTATCTATATGCATCAGGATCCCGATTCATGGATCTCTCGGTTCGAGAAATAAGAGGATCAAACCATGTCTTCTGACTCTTTTTCAAATTCGATAAATGTTGGTTGATCATATATTTCATTATAGTTATATGATTCAGAGTATCATTTCCTATTTGATCCCTTTGAATTCCATATTCGAAGTTGCGATCGGATCTATTTATTAAAAAAAACCGATTCGATACATTTCTTATGTACCCATAGGTTCTATATTGGATTTGAATCAGATCTCGGATCAATCTATATTGATTGACTGCCTCCATTATGTTGTTGCTAGCAAATACCGCTGTTTTTCGTTTTGGATCTTCCAAATCATTCCCGCAGTAGATCCGGACCAATTTTTTTCTGATCCTTCGATAAAAAGATTCATTCTCTTCATAAAAAAGAGGAGGTAGAACCAAAAAAGATTTCTTTTTCGATTCATCTCTGGAGTTGAATACCTCATTCAAGAATTTTTTTTGATCCAATCCGTAGGAATCAATAGAAAAGGCAAATCCCCTATGATACACCAGATCCGGCTCGGTTATTGATAGAGTGAATAGATCTGCCATTTCTTGAAATCTCTCTTCTGATTCAAAATCGTGGTGTAACGTGTATCCCCCTTTGTTCCGGTCATGGAATAGATGAAATAAATCAAAAAATAGATTTTTGTTGAAGAATGAAATCTTATTGGAACTGTCCATATCCGGTTCATCCTTCGGAACCATATCACATCCCGGATCTGATGAAATAGGATGCATTGAGACGGTATTTTGTAAATACGTAATTATCTTGAATATATCAACCATTTCTTTATTTTCCGATCGCCTGGAAGGGACAAAAGAAACATCTTGTTTTTTCTTCAAAAATTTCTGATCTCTAGTGGACCTCTCAGTAGGATTCGAACCCAGATGAAGTTCTGACCATCTGTCAGAGAAAAAAGAACGAATTGATCTTGTAGGATTCCCAAGAAATTCTTCGATTTCTTCCGGAAGCAGATGAATAATCATCTGCTTCTCACGTTCCGTGAATAGCCGGGACATTGAGGAAGATCCAAAAAGGCACTTCGGGAATCGATCTGATTCTATCTCTGTTCGTTCCGTTTGAAGAAAGGAAGGATCCCAAAGAATCGATCTTTCTTTTAGTTGCTGAATCTCTGTTTGATCGATCAATGTGTGATATTCTGAATCCTCATTTCTAATGGAATCGAAATGATCTCTGGATTGATCAGAAGATCCTTTCAATTGGCTAGAATCCGTTACTTGAACAAAAATAGATCTTGTGGAATCATATTGAATATTTGACAAAACATTCCGTACCTTGCTAAAAAACCGATCCTTGTTTACCAACCACACATTGTCTAACCAAATCAAATTCTCTCTTGATACGTTTCCCCAAAAATCCGATTCGTGCTGATTCTTCCCCCAACTAACGAAGAGATCTTGGCGGAATTGCCACATATGAAATTGAGCACAATTTTGCAAAGAAATACCCCACTTGTTTCTCGAGAAGAGATGGGAAAGATGCTCAATATCATTTGATTGAATAGTTGCCTCAGCTCCTTGTTGTTTGAAGAAACCCTCCCCTTCAATTGGTCTTTTTTCACGAAAAGCAGACATGAGATAACAAATCAAGTCTTTCCCTAAGATTTCGAATAGCTGTCCCGAATTCAAGTTGATTATGTTTCGCTTCTTCCTCGGAGAAAGACGATCAAACAATTCCCAATCATGGTCCTTGCGTATCGGATCATCCGTATAGGATAAAAAAAGAAACTCCAGATATTTGCTATCTTTCTCGTTGAATGAGATCTCAATTCCAGCTACGGTTTCATTAGATATCTTACAACAAGAATCCCTCTTTTTTCCGATCCGGTTCCTCCACCACCGCGAACCCCGGTTAGATTCAGGCATGATACACTTTTTATTTATTGGGAGAACCCAAGTACTCTCTTGTGGATGTGGATCCATGAAACAACTCTCAGAAATCTTTTTCCCTTTTGGAAGATAGAGGAGCGAAACAATCAACCTATTGATATTGGAAGACCAAAAAGATTCTTCCAATGTCTCATTTCTGGGTCCAATGGAATTCATAGGTATAGGAAGAAGCCCCATCAAATAGAGATTTTTTCTTTCGACCATCTTCCGATTGTTAATACGAGATATAAGGACCGCTACTACAAGCAGTACTCCACCTTTGATTGTGAAATATCGATTGCTTGTTGAACCCTGTGAATCACGTGAAAGTAGGATACTCCAAATTCGGGGGTCAAAGAGTTTCATAAAACGTTCTTGGTGGAAAAAAATGTGAGTGAAAGATCCCACTGAATCGAATTTGATCCATGAATCTAAGAAATAGT